GATCGTCTTGATTCTTATCAAGGAAAGACAGGATTAACTGATGCTGTTCAAACAGGCACAGGTCAACTAAATGGTATTCCCGTAGCAATTGGGGTTATGGATTTTCAGTTTATAGGGGGTAGTATGGGATCCGTAGTAGGTGAGAAAATCACCCGTTTGATCGAATATGCTGCCAATCAATTTTTACCTCTTATTCTAGTATGTGCTTCTGGAGGAGCACGTATGCAAGAAGGAAGTTTGAGCTTGATGCAAATGGCTAAAATATCTTCTGCTTTATATGATTATCAAGTAAATAAAAAGTTATTCTATGTCTCGATCCTTACATCTCCTACTACTGGTGGGGTGACGGCTAGTTTTGGTATGTTGGGGGATATCGTTATTGCCGAACCCAATGCTTACATTGCATTTGCGGGTAAAAGAGTAATTGAGCAAACATTGAATATAACAGTACCTGAAGGTTCACAAGAGTCTGAATATTTATTCGATAAGGGCTTATTTGATTCAATTGTACCGCGTAAACTTTTAAAGGGCGTTCTTAGTGAGTTATTTAAGCTCCATGCTTTCTTTCCTTTGACTCCAAATTAAATGAAGTAGAGCTTTAAATTATTCAATTTTTTTATCATTTATTATTATTATAATTAGTATAATTAGTAATTATAATTATTAAAAAAATAAATATATAAATAAATATAAATAATAATATTAATATAAATAGAATTCAAAAATATAATTAAATAAAATTCAATATTAAATATAATAATTATAATATAATTATAATAATTATACTATTCTAAAATTCATTCTAAAATGAATATTCAATATTACTATTTTTTTATTATATTTAAAATTTAAAATTAGAATTCTAATTAATATTGAATTTATATTAATAATTTAATAATTTATTATATATACTCATACTCATTTAGATATACTTAGTAGAATTCTATATAGAATTCTATTCTATATAGATTTCTATATAAAAATCTACTTGGTATAAGTATATATGATATGAATTCTAGTGATTCCAAAATCTCTTTATAACAATATAAAAATAGAAAAATAACAGGTAAAAATTTTAATAGAACAATAACAAAAAACTAAAAAAATAACAGGTACAAATATTAAATCGAGGTACCCATTCTATGACAACTCTCAGCAACTTACCCTCTATTTTTGTGCCTTTAGTAGGCCTAGTATTTCCGGCAATTGCAATGGCTTCTTTATTTCTCCATGTTCAAAAAAACAAGATTTTTTAGATACGGACAGCAGTAGGGACAAATCTCATCTATTTTTTTTAGATCTAGAAGCAATTCGATGAATTACTCCTAAAGGTTTACATAAAAATAGTACTAGTTGATGAGAGTTACTTCGCAAACAAGGAAAAGTCAAATAAAATTCATTTGGTTGGGTTATTTTCTCAATTCCAAAAAAATACAACTGGATCTAATATGGGTTGGCGATCAGAACGTATATGGATAGAACTTATAACGGGGTCTCGAAAAACAAGTAATTTCTGCTGGGCCATTATCCTTTTTTTAGGTTCATTAGGGTTCTTATTGGTTGGAACTTCGAGTTATCTTGGTAGTAATTTGCTATCTTTATTTCCGTCTCAGCAAATTCTTTTTTTTCCACAAGGGATCGTGATGTCTTTCTATGGAATTGCTGGTCTCTTTATTAGCTCTTATTTGTGGTGTACAATTTTGTGGAATGTAGGTAGTGGTTATGATCGATTCGATAGAAAAGAGGGAATAGTGTGTATTTTTCGTTGGGGATTTCCTGGAAAAAATCGTCGTATCTTTCTCCGATTCCTTATGAAAGACATTCAGTCCATCAGAATAGAAGTTAAAGAGGGTATTTATACTCGTCGTGTCCTTTATATGGAAATCAGAGGACAGGGGGTCATTCCCTTGACTCGTACTGATGAGAATTTGACTCCACGAGAAATTGAACAAAAAGCGGCAGAATTGGCCTATTTCTTGCGTGTACCAATTGAAGTATTTTAAAAAAAAAAACGAACTGAAAAATGAATGCTTTCTTAAAAAAAACGGAAAAAATTCAAGAATCTTTTTTTGGAAATATTTGATATTTTTTTTTTATTTTGATAGTTGATAGAAAGGGTGTTTTTTTGTTTCGAAATCCAACTAATATTCATTACTTGAAGTGCTCTTTCATGCATTCATCGAAAGGGGCAATTTCGTCAAATTTTAGCAATTGATATCTTTGGAAACAATATTTTTTCTTCATTCAAATTGGAAGCAGACTCTTTCTTTTTCTTATTCTATTTGTGTATTCTTTCTAAATTCAAGAACTAATTCCCAAATTGCACAAATAAAAAAACGTGAGAATCGATTTATAGGCTCTATGACTTGTAATAGAACTTATGCTTGATAGAAATATTCTTATCATATAATGAGGTGAAGCTGACTTCATTAAGGACGAAAAATGGCAAAAAAGAAAGCATTCATTCCCCTTCTATATCTTACATCTATAGTCTTTTTGCCCTGGTGGATCTCTTTCTCATTTAAGAAAAATATGGAATCTTGGGTTACTAATTGGTCAAATACTAGGCAATCCGAAATTTTCTTGAATGATATTCAAGAAAAGAGTATTCTAAAAAAATTCATAGAATTAGAGGAACTGTTACTCTTGGATGAAATGATAAAGGAATACCCGGAAACACGTCTACAAAACCTTCGTATCGGAATCTACAAAGAAACGATCCAATTGATCAAGACGCACAACGAAGATCTTATGAATACGATTTTGCACTTCTCGACAAATATAATCTGTTTCGTTATTTTAAGCGGTTATTCTATTCTAGGTAATCAAGAACTTATTATTCTTAACTCTTGGGTTCAAGAATTCCTATATAACTTAAGCGACACAATAAAAGCTTTTTCTATTCTTTTATTAACTGATTTATGTATAGGATTCCATTCGACCCATGGTTGGGAACTAATGATTGGTTCTGTCTATAAAGATTTTGGATTTGCTCATAATGATCAAATTATATCCGGTCTTGTTTCCACTTTTCCAGTCATTCTAGATACAATTTTGAAATATTGGATTTTCCGTTATTTAAATCGTGTATCTCCGTCACTTGTAGTGATTTATCATTCAATGAATGACTGAAAAAAGGATCCACTGATCCAATTCTAAAGTTTGTTATTTTGTACAAAAGCTAATCATTCAAAAATTTACTTATTCTTTTTTTTTCTTTTTCTTTCTACTCATCCAGCGGATTCCTCCTATATTCCAGTCAAATTCTTTCAGTACATAGCAGAATTATGGATAGGGAACTGTACTAGTGACCAACCTAATTTTATTGTAGAACTTTTCAGGATCAATGATTGGACCATGCAAACTAGAAATTACTGTTCTTGTATAAAGGAAGAGATTACTCGATCAATTTCCGTATCGCTCATGATATATATAATAACTCGAGCACCCATTTCAAATGCATATCCCATTTTTGCACAGCAGGGTTATGAAAATCCGCGAGAAGCAACTGGCCGTATTGTATGTGCCAATTGCCATTTAGCTAATAAGCCCGTGGATATCGAGGTTCCACAAGCGGTACTTCCTGATACTGTATTTGAAGCAGTTGTTCGAATTCCTTATGATATGCAAGTGAAACAAGTTCTTGCTAATGGTAAAAAGGGGGCTTTAAATGTGGGGGCTGTTCTTATTTTACCGGAGGGGTTTGAATTGGCTCCCCCCGATCGTATTTCGCCTGAGATTAAAGAAAAGATAGGTAATCTGTCTTTTCAAAGCTATCGTCCCACTAAAAAAAATATTCTTGTGGTAGGCCCTGTTCCTGGTCAGAAATATAATGAAATAACCTTTCCTATTCTTTCCCCCGATCCCGCTACTAAGAGGGATGTTCACTTCTTAAAATATCCAATATACGTAGGCGGGAACAGGGGAAGGGGGCAGCTTTATCCCGACGGGAGCAAGAGTAATAATAATGTTTATAATGCTACAGCTGCAGGTATAGTAAACAAAATCATACGAAAAGAAAAGGGGGGGTATGAAATAACTATAGTAGATGCATCGGATGGCCGCGAAGTGATTGATATTATACCTCCAGGACCAGAACCTCTTGTTTCAGAGGGTGAATCTATCAAACTTGATCAACCATTAACGAGTAATCCAAATGTGGGTGGATTTGGTCAGGGGGATGCGGAAATAGTACTTCAAGATCCGTTACGTGTCCAAGGTCTCTTGTTCTTCGTGGCATCTGTTATTTTGGCACAAATCTTTTTGGTTCTTAAAAAGAAACAGTTTGAGAAGGTTCAATTATCTGAAATGAATTTCTAGGTCCGCGGATTTATCAACATATTAAGTTCGTAAAAATAACGAAATCCTTTTGTTGATAATTATGTAATTCTGTATAATCAAAAGATTATGAAAAGCCCCATGTTTGTTTCTATTTTTTTTCTACCATATTTAGTTCTACCATATTTAGAGAATTCACCGCAGTACTAGTCAGTTATAGTATGTAGATTGTGAAGAAGACTATTTGACTTTACCCATTTTTTGTTTCTTTTTTTTTTCACCCCCAAGAAATTGGAGCACTATAATTATGTCACAGTTTTCGGATTTCAATGTCATAGAATATAAATATATTCAATTAATAGTTTTTGTTTTTCTATTTGACTGTAAGAAAATTCAACTCGATACTAAACAGAAGATAAATAAACGGAGAATATTAAGCACAGTATAAATTTCAATTGGAAAAACGGGATTCTAGGAGGGATTATTTGTCTTCCTAGAACCCTTCTTGTTTGTGTCGAAATATTCTCCCAAATGGTTTAATATACCAAATATTTTCATATAATAATGCCTATTGATCTCGTTCGTCAAAGAATCCTATCCCCCATTCTTAATTTAGATTTTTTCCGAGTTTTTATTAGAACCTTTATTACATAATGACATATAATATATTTTTTTATTTATTGCATATAACATATAAGCATATAACATATAAACATATAAAT